GGGTTTCCTTATTACATTTTTTACTTTCCCGGTCATCGTTTTGTATCGTCGTATACATATAAAAGAAGAGTACGTCGAATTTTCTTGGAAACATAGCCCAGAATCTTATTTCAATTCTATTTTTTCTATTAAAGGAACCCGGAATATACCCTGAGAAGTTATTCAGTAATTAAATCTTCATGAATTTTTTTATTTCTATTCTAGTTAAATCCTCTTGACACATTTAATGTATTAGGATTAGAAGTAATATTAGAAATTTGTGTTTTCTCTCTCCATTGACAAGAATGGATAGAAGTTTTTTAAATTATATAATTCGGATATAAGAATATCTGAAAAATTACCATATATAACATAAAACTTCTCCGCCGATTCTTTCTAACCGAGCCTCTCGATCTGTCATTATACCTCTAGAAGTAGAAAGAATTACAATCCCCATACCTCCTAAAATTCTAGGAATTCTTTGATAGTTAGAATAGATTCGGAGACCTGGTGTACTGATCCGTTTTAAATTTAAAAAAGTTTTAGATGATCCTTTCCTATTTCTTCTATATCGTAGAGTTAAAACTAAAAAGTATTTGTTGTTTTCCCGATGTTTTCTGACGTTTTCCACAAAACCTTCTCGTAAAAGTATTTTAACAATGTTTTCGATAATATTACTAAGTGGTATTTGAACTGTTCTTTTTCTAGTCATGTCAGCATTGCGTATCAAGGTTATTATATCAGCGATGGTATCCTTACCCATGATAAATGAAAATGATTGTTGTTCCTTACTTTCAATATAATCAACGTGCTCCCCTTTTTTGATTCAATATCTAATTATTGAATATGAGAATAGAATAATATTCTATATATAGAAAATCTTATTATCTTATTATAATCTACTTATTATCTTATTATAATCTAATAGGATAATGTACATATATATAGAATATTATAAAATGAACTTTTATACTAATTTGGAATTCTGAATTCTATAAAAAAAATAGAATTCAGAATTTTGAATATATAAATAAATAATAAATATTTCATTCCTTATTTTTTCTATCTATAATATTCTATATATATATTAGATTATTATTTTGATTTATTTTTTGAAATATTAATTAAATTAATTATTAAATGATATACCTATATCATGATCTCGTATTATAATACCTCGGGTGCTAATGAAACTATTTTAGTAAAATTTAACTTTCTCAATTCTCGAGGTATTGCGCAAAAAATTCGAGTTCCTTTTGGATTTCCTTCTTTATCAATTACAACCGCAGCATTATCATCATACTTTATTATCATACCATTACTACGTTTGAGTTCTTTACAGGTACGTACAATTACAGCTCTGATCACTTCTGATCTTTCTAAAGGCGTATTTGGTACTGCTTTTTTGATTACAGCAACTACAATGTCACCAATATAAGCATACCGTCGATTACTAGCCCCTATGATTCGAATACACATCAATTCGCGAGCTCCACTATTATCGGCTACATTTAAATAGGTTTGAGGTTGAATCATATCATTTTTTTTTTTATCTTTCAGTCAAAAAGTTGAAGTAAAAAAAATATTCTGTGTTCAAAAAAAAAAAAAAAGAAACCCACAATTGCAATTTTTTTTCATACTAAAGACCTCTTTCCCTCGAATGATTATTCTGAAAGAATGAATTGAGTTCGTATAGGCATTTTCGATGCTGCTATTGAAATAGCTTTTCGAGCTATAGTTTCTGAGACCCCACTCATTTCATAAAGTATTTTGCCGGGTTTAACGACAGCTACCCAATATTCGGGAGATCCCTTTCCCGAACCCATACGCGTTTCGGTAGGTCTTACTGTAACAGGTTTGTCTGGAAATATGCGTACCCATATTTGTCCACCCCGACGGACATTTCGTGACATTGCCCGGCGCCCTGCTTCTATTTGTCTAGATGTGATCCAAGCGGGTTCAAGTGCCTGAAGAGCATATTTTCCGAAGCAAATACGATTACCTCGACAGGCTCTTCCTTTCATTCTTCCTCGATGTTGTTTACGGAATTTGGTTCTTTTAGGGTTATAGTTGATGGTTGTTTCTCAATTCCATCTCTATTACAGAACCGTACATGAGATTTTCACCTCATACGGCTCCTCACGAATGAATCGATTCAAAAAGATTTAACCGATAAAAAAATATACAATACAATAACATACATCCATTAGAAATTTGTATATCTTGCTTTGATATATATTGTTTTGGTATACGATTCTAACGAATCTGTATTTGTCTTTTTTTATTATCATATACATATCGGATTGGCAAAAATTTTAAAATAAAAAAAAATTATCGCGGGCGGATATTTACTCTTTCATTATCAATTTCAGATGTAATGTAGGGTTAGTCCACAATTCCTCAAAAAACAATGAATGGTTCTTAGTTTCTTCCGCCATCCCACCTAATGAATTATTAAGATTTGTTTTTTTTTACTTTTTAAAATAAAAAAAAAAAATTATCTTAGGTATTCACAGGTTCC